TTATTAGATTGAAATTGAATAACTACGTTCGATTTAATAAGTACCTTCCGTTACAAATTAAGTACCTTATGTCAGAATTTACGTACCGTGTGTCAATATTAGAAAATTCTATGGCTCGAACCTTTAGTATTATCTTATTTATTACCTGTGTCTACTATTTAGGCAGAATGCCTTCACCCCTTCTTACTAAGAAACTGGAAAAACCCTTAACAATGGAAGAAGGGGAGGTAAGAAAGAAAGAGGGAGATGTAAAAATAGAGAGGGCTTTCGAAACGAAGGGGACTAAACATAAACGGGAACTCTTCTGGTTTGTTGAAAAACTTCCTGTGATCCTTCTTTTTGATTATAAAGATTGGAATCGACCATTACGATACATAAAAACCAACGATAGGGATTTTAAAGGGGCTGTAAAAAGCGAAACGTCACAATATTTTTTTGATACATGCCGAAGTGATGGAAAACAAAGAATCTCTTTTACATATCCACCCAGTTTGTCAACTTTTTTGGAAATGATACAAAGACGAATAGACGAGTTCACGCTCAAAAAACCACCCTATGATGAACTGTATAATCATTGGGTTTATACAAAGACCAAAAAAAAGAACAAGATAAAAAACGAATTACTTAATAGAATTGAGGCTCTAGACATGGGATTTCTTTCTCGGGATATACTTGAAAAAAGAACTAGATTGGTTAAGGATAATGATAATGATAATGATAAGACTCAAAAAAAAGACCGGCCTAATCAAAAATTATACTTGTCTCAAGAGTATGATCCTTTTTTGAACGGACCATATCGTGGAACACCCCAACAGCGGTTTTCACCTTCAATCAGAAATAAAACAAATTTTAGAAAGACAGTTAAAATGAATAAGATTCATGGTATCCTTCTTTTTGGTACTGATGACACCGATTACCAAGACTTTAAACAGAAAGAATTTGAACAGAAAGTGGATCCATTTTCTAAATTTGACGAGAAAGTGGACCCATTTTCTAACCCAGAAATTAATATTCTTTCAACTTTCCTCCGTAAATTTATTAGAAAAACAAGCTCGAGTCTCGGTCTCAATTTGAAGATTTTAAAAAATTATAAAGAAGAATTTTCAACTTTGATGCCCTTAGAACTTAATATTCTTTCAACTTTCCTCCGTAAATTTGTTATAAAAACAAGCTTGAGTCTCAATTTGAGGGTCCCTTCTTTATTTTCAGAAAATAAAAAAAGAAAAAAAAAAAAATCTATTGGAATTGGAATCAAAGAAATCGATAAAAAAGTCCCTCGATGGTCATCCAAATTAATCAGCGAAATGGAAGCAGAATTTCTCGACTATGCATATGGGAGAGTGCCGAAAGAACCCCATCTTTGCTCAAGAGCACTGAAAGAAATAGTGCTATCTAAAGAGCCGAAAAATTTGGCTGATCCCTATGCGCGCCGAGACTACGCGATTTACCTAGATATATTGAAAGAGCCAGATTTTGAGCGAGACCTAATCATGAGTTCTACACGCGCTCAAAGGCGGAAAGTTATTATTTTGAAACTGCTTCACCCAAAGCCGCAGTCCCCGCTTTTTTGGGGCAGAATCAAAAGTGTTCTCGGTTATTTTTTTACTCATCCAATAAAATTTATTTTTATAAATTGGATGGGTAAAAGAACAAAATCCAAAATTTTAAATTCTACAAAAAAACAGACAAAAACAAGAGAGGAAAAGGCGAAGATCGCATCCGAGGAAAAAAAAAAGGAAGGGCTAATGCGGATACAAGTGGAGAGCGCATGGGAAAACCTGCCATGTGGACCGGGAATACGAAGTTCCTTATTAGTAATGCAATCGTTTCTTAGAAAAAATATAAGTCTCCCTTTACTCATAATAGCTAAAAATATTGGCCGTTTGTTATTTTTGCAAGTTCCTGAGTGGGCTGAGGATTTTCAGGAATTGAATAGAGAAAGGCATTTTCCATGCACCCATCTTGGTGTTGGACTAAACGATCCAGAGGTTTTGGCCCATTGGGCGGAAGAAGGTTTTGACATAAAAATCCTATCTCCTTTCCGCTTGAAACCTTGGCACAGATCTAAGCTAAAAGCTCCTCGCAGAAATCGAATCAAAAAGAAAAAAAAACGAAATGTACAAAATGTACAAAAGGAAGTGGAAAAGGAAGTGGAAGATGATTTTGGTTTTTTAACCATTTTGGGAATGGAAACTGAATATCCTTTCGGTTCTCCCCGAAAAAGATCTTCTTTGATGACTTCCTTTTTTAAACCCATTTTTAAGAAACTAGGAAAACAAATGAAAAAAAAGAAGGCTTTTGAAGATTTTAAAGTTCTAGGGGTTTTCAAAAAAGTAATATCAGAATTCTCAAAGAGAAATCAAATTCCATTAGTTAGATCGAAAAAAATAGATGAATCAAGTGAAACTAAAAAAGATTCTACAATCAACAATCAGATAATTGAAGAATCGTTTACTCAAATTCGATCTAGAGATCGGGCAAATTCTTTACAGACAGAACAAAAAATGAAGAATCTAACGGAACAAGAAATGAAGAATCTAACTGATAGAACAAGCACAATCAAAAATAAAATACAAAGACTTACAAAAGATAAAAAAAAAGAAACTTCCGGAATAAATCGTAGTACAAATTCTAATGTAGAATCACAACCACTAAAAAGGATTTGGCAAATATTAAAACGAAGAAACGCTCGATTAATCAGCCAATTCCATTATTTAAAATTACATTATTTTCTCAAAATTTTTATTGAAAAAATATACATAGATATCTTTCCACGTATCATTAATATTACCAGAATCAATACACAACCTTTACCAGAAAAAATTCTTGAGAAATACATTTCTAATAATGAAAGAAATCAAAAAAAAATGAACTTTTTTTCGGTTTCGACTATCAAAAAGGCACGTTCTAATTATACTATTAGAACTAGTAAGAAGAATTCACATATCTTTTATGACTTATCTTCCTTGTCGCAAAGAGATGTATTTTTCAAATTATCACAACCCCAAGCTATTAACTTGTCTAAGTTAAGATCTGCTCTTCAATATCATGGAACATCTTTTTTTCTTAAGACTGCAATAAAGGATTCTTTTGAAATACAGGGAATATTTCATTCCGAATTAAGGCATAAGAAACCTCGAAGTTATGATCAATGGAAAAACTGGTTAAGAGGCCATCCTCAATACAACTTATCTCCGATTAGATGGTCTAGATTAATACCACAAAAATGGCGAAATAGAGTCAATCAACGTTGGACGGCTGAAAATAAAGATTTTCAAAAATGGAGTTCAGATGAAAATGAAAAAGACCTATTATTTCATTCCACAAATCCAAATTTGTGTAAAGTCTATTCAGTACCAAATCAACAAGAGAATTTTCAAAAATACTATAGATATGGTCTTTTATCATATAAATCTCTTAATTATGAAACTAAGAAAGACTCATCTATTTATGGATCAACATTACAAGTAAATAAGAAGAAAAATCTTTCTTATAATTACACTATACACAAATTATTTAATGGTAATGAGGATATTGATTTCAATAATTTTCTAAGAAAGGCTAATATTATTGATAGTGACAAAAAGCCAGATCGAAAATATTTTGATTGGAAAATTCAAAATTTTGCTCTAAACCAATTTGATAATGATAATAAAGCTTTTCATTATATTCAAATTCGTCAAAATCCAGAAATCAATCCACCCAATTCCAAAGAAATCTTTTTTGGTTGGATAAAAATAGATAAAGAAAGACTAAGGAACCCCAGAACAAATTGGGGCTGCGAACCTTGGTTCTTCCCAGAACATGTGCTACTTTATACTGCATATAAAGTGAAACCGTGGATTATACCAAGTCCACTTTTTCTTGGAAATTTGTCTTTCCCTATTAGTTTTAGTGAAACTAATAAAAAGATTCAAACTCAAAAAAATTGGGATTTTATACCCATTGAAAAAAGACTCCTTATATCAAAGACAGGAACAGAAATTATAGAAACATCTTCTGAGGTGTTGTACATGAAAATAGGTGGCGAAGCTTTTAGAGGAAGAATAAGAACCCCCGATTTAGTTCAGTATTGGCTTTTTCAATTGAAATGGCACAATTATTTTGTGGGGGAAACAATACCCGGACTAATGAAACAATTTTCAGCCCAGCTAGAGTGGAATCTAAATTACCAAAAAGTGAGCAGGTTGGTGATAACCTATCTGAGCAATAAACTATTCAATATAAATCAACATCTCATTCACTATGAAACTACACTAGAGATGGGTGAGCTGGGGCAACTTGAGGTAGTGATTCTCGAATCGAATCGTCTGTATCTAGGAACTTATAGCCAAATTATTATGTATCAGACCATACGCATTTCATTGGTTGATCAAAGTAAGCAAGAAATTAATCAAAAATACCGAAACCAAAGATATCTTAGCCATCAAAGAAGAACAGGAAATAGAAAGAAAAATCATTATGATTTTCTTGTTCCCGAAACTATTTTATCATCTAGACGTCGTAGAGAGTTGAGAATTCTAATTTCTTTCAATTTAAAGAATAGGAATGGTGTGGATAAAAATCCAATACTTTGCACCGAGCCTAAGATAAGAAACTGGGGTTTATTTTTGAATAAAAGTAAACATCTTGGTAGAAAGCAAAAAAAATTAATGAAATTCTTAATGAAATTTAAGTTCTTCCTTTGGCCCAATTATCGATTAGAAGATTTAGCTTGTATGAATCGTTATTGGTTTGATACCAATAATGGGAGTCGTTTCAGCATGTTAAGGATATATATGTATCCACGATTCAAAATTCGTTGACGGTACATTCTTTCTCTATATTCCCTTGTATCAAGCTTTCAAAGGGCTCATTCAAGACTTACTCGAGCAATACCCTATAATTCTAATTATAGGGTATTATGAAAGGAAACAAAACGGCGTAACATATGCCTTGTCTTATATCCCAGTTTCATATAAAATGCTACGATACTAAGTCAATGACGTATCAATTAGATCTACAAATGCATCAAGGAAATCTTCGTAATTTTAGGTTTCAGTTATTCACTTTTGGGAGTGTAAAAACCCTCTTTTTAGATCCCTATCCGAATCCAATTCAAAATTGGATTGATTCATATTAATTGATAAAATAAGCAATCCATAAAGAAATTCAAATTCTTGTGTATACTACATTAAAATAGCCGGTATTATTATTACTGATCAATCAAATTCATATCTGTTCTGTAAAAGGGGGAGGGGGAAATTCTTTTATGCTAAAAGATGCATTCGTTTCAATTATTTTGCAAGAGGAAAACAAAGAAAACAGGGGGTCCGCTGAATTTCAAGTAGTTAATTTCACCAATAAGATACGGAAACTTACTTTACATTTGAAATTGCACAAAAAGGACTATTCGTCTCAGAGAGGCCTGCTAAAAATTCTGGGAAAACGTCAACGGCTGCTGGCTTATTTGTCAAACAAAAACAGAATACGTTAGAAAGACTTAATTGGTCAGTTGAATATTCGAGAAACAAAAAACAAAAGCTGATTAATTTGAAGAGTTGGTTTGAATTATTCGCTTCAATCGTAATGAACTTCTTTTCGCTTTCAGCAATTCATGGAAGAATGAATCGGGAAAAAACCTATGACTACGCCAGTTACAAGAAAAGACCTCATGATAGTCAATATGGGTCCTCACCACCCATCAATGCATGGTGTTCTTCGACTCATTGTTACTCTAGATGGAGAAGATGTTATTGACTGTGAGCCAGTATTGGGTTATTTACATAGAGGTATGGAAAAAATTGCGGAAAACCGAACAATTATACAATATTTGCCTTATGTAACACGTTGGGATTATTTAGCTACTATGTTCACCGAAGCAATAACTGTAAATGCACCGGAGCAGTTAGGCAATATTCAAGTACCTAAAAGGGCCAGCTATATCAGAGTCATTATGCTGGAGTTAAGTCGTATAGCTTCGCATTTGTTATGGCTTGGCCCTTTTATGGCAGATATTGGGGCACAGACCCCTTTCTTCTATATTTTTCGAGAAAGAGAATTGATATATGACCTATTCGAAGCTGCCACCGGTATGCGAATGATGCATAATTTTTTTCGTATCGGAGGGGTAGCTGCTGATTTACCTCATGGATGGATAGATAAATGTTTGGATTTTTGCAATTATTTTTTAACAGAGGTTGCTGAATATCAAAATCTTATTACACGCAATCCTATTTTTTTAAAACGAGTTGAAGGAGTAGGCATTATTGGCGGAAAGGAGGCAATAAATTGGGGTTTATCGGGACCAATGCTACGAGCTTCCGGAATACAATGGGATCTTCGTAAAGTTGATCAGTATGAGTGTTACGACGAGTTTGATTGGGAAGTCCAATGGCAAAATGAGGGGGATTCATTAGCTCGTTATTTAGTACGAATCAATGAAATGGCAGAATCCATAAAAATGATTCAACAGGCTCTAGAAGGAATTCCGGGGGGGCCCTATGAGAATTTAGAAATCCGACGTTTTGATCCACTAAGAGATCCGAAATGGAATGATTTTGACTATCGATTTATTAGTAAAAAACCTTCTCCGACTTTTGAATTGTCGAAGCAAGAACTTTATGTGAGAGTTGAAGCCCCAAAAGGAGAATTGGGAATTTTTCTGATAGGGGATAAGAATGTTTTTCCTTGGAGATGGAAAATCCGACCACCGGGTTTTATCAATTTGCAAATTCTTCCTCAGCTAGTTAAAAGAATGAAATTGGCTGATATTATGACGATATTAGGTAGCATAGATATCATTATGGGAGAAGTTGATCGTTAAAATGATAATTGATACAACAGAAGTACAAGCTATCAATTCTTTTTCGAGATTGGAATCCTTAAAAGAAGTCGATGGGATCATATGGATGCTTGTTCCTATTTTCAGTCTTGTATTAGGAATCACAATAGGTGTACTAGTAATTGTTTGGTTAGAAAGAGAAATATCTGCAGGGATACAACAACGTATTGGACCCGAATACGCCGGTCCTTTTGGAATTCTTCAAGCTCTAGCAGATGGTACAAAATTACTTTTCAAAGAGAATCTTCTGCCATCTCGAGGAGATATTCGTTTATTCAGTATCGGACCATCCATCGCAGTCATATCAATTCTACTAAGTTATTTAGTAATTCCTTTTGGCTATCATCTTGTTCTAGCTGATCTCAGTATCGGTGTTTTTTTATGGATTGCAATTTCAAGTATTGCTCCCATTGGACTTCTTATGTCAGGATATGGATCAAATAATAAATATTCTTTTTTAGGCGGTTTACGAGCTGCTGCTCAATCAATTAGTTATGAAATCCCATTAACTCTATGTGTGTTATCAATATCTCTACGTGTGATTCGTTGAGACATAAAATTGACCCTACTTCTTTTCTTTCTAGAAAGGGCCTTTGCTGAGTTGAATATATATTTTTCTTTTTGATTCATCATTCGGGTTGATGAACTAAACCAGATAGTTATATGAGTGAAAGAAACAGCTTCTAAATTTGCAGTAAAAAGATGGAATCTCATTTTCTATGTACAAGAGTGAAGTGAAAGTAAACATAAACATTAGAAGCTGTTTACCCCAAGATTGGTTAATTAGTGATCATGGCTTGAAGCGGGTGCAAAAGATCAACTATATGGGTTTTTTACTATCTATTACCATACATGTATTACCCTAACGGCGGATTCGCAAAAGAAGTGGATAGTTAGGAACACTAAGGTACACAAAGGATTCGTAATAGAGATTATGTAAGTTATTCAACAGGATTTTTCTGTACATAAAAGGAATTCTAATTGGAACTTTAAGTTGGTAGAAATGATGAAGAAGTACTCTCCCGATTCCGATCCAGAGTATCCTCCTATCCACCGATTAAGCATATAACTATCAAGAACGAAGTAATCCTTCACTTTGTTTAAGTTTAAAGTCCCTTTTTCTGAGAAAGGAGAATAGGAACGAAAAAAAGAAACTAGAAAGAATCTAATTGCACTAGAAAGAAAGAGATCTTTTTTATTCTTTCCTCTATTTAGAGAAATAGAATTCTTGTCATGATTCATGAACTAATGTAATACCTAATTGTTTTTCGTAATCGAAAATGCCAGGTTGAAATATCTATTGATATTGCTACAAGAAAGATTTTATTGAAAGCTTAAGTTATTCCTCAACAAAGAAAAATTTGAATTCTTAAAAGATAAGATCAATTCCGAAGCACTTTATTTTCAATATAGCAGACAGAATTCCATTGTCTAATTCGGGACACCTTATGGTAGATTTTGACTTACCTATCCTACGAAGATATCAAGATAAATAAAAGCGAACAAGATAAATAATAGAGAACCGGTCCTTAGATTTATTTGTGACCCTTGAGGAGCCGTATGAGGTGAAAATCTCATGTACGGTTCTGTAATAGCAATGGGGACAGTGATGTTATCATCGACTATGATTATCTAACAGTTCAAGTACAGTTGATGTAGTTGAAGCCCAATCAAAATATGGTTTTTGGGGATGGAATTTGTGGCGTCAACCTATAGGGTTTATCGTTTTTCTAATTTCTTCCCTAGCCGAGTGTGAGAGATTACCTTTTGATTTACCAGAAGCAGAAGAAGAATTGGTAGCAGGTTATCAAACCGAATATTCAGGTATCAAATTTGGTTTATTTTATGTTGCTTCGTATTTGAATCTCTTAGTTTCTTCATTATTTGTAACAGTTCTTTACTTGGGGGGTTGGAATCTTTCCATTCCGTACATATTAGTTCCTCCGCTTTTTGAAATAAATAAAGAGAGTCGAGTCTTTGGAACAATAATGGGTATCTTTATTACATTAGCTAAGACTTATTTGTTCTTGTTCATTCCTATCATAACAAGGTGGACTTTGCCGAGGTTAAGAATGGACCAACTATTAAATCTCGGGTGGAAATTTCTTTTACCTATTTCTCTAGGTAATCTATTATTAACAACCTCTTCCCAACTTCTTTCACTGTAAAGGAATACGATATTTTATATTCACCACCTGTCTCAAACAAGAGAAAGAAACAAGCATTAAATTATTTATTTATAGATATTCACGATATGTTCTCTATGATAACTGAGTTAGTGAATTATGGTCAACAAACAGTACGAGCTGCCAGATACATTGGTCAAAGTTTCACGATTACTTTATCGCATGCGAATCGTTTACCCGTAACTATTCAATACCCCTACGAAAAATTGATCACATCAGAGCGTTTCCGCGGCCGAATCCATTTTGAATTTGATAAGTGCATTGCTTGTGAAGTATGTGTTCGCGTATGTCCTATAGATCTACCCATTGTTGATTGGAAATTGGAAACGGATATTCGAAAGAAACGATTGCTTAATTACAGTATTGATTTTGGAATCTGTATATTTTGTGGTAATTGCATTGAGTATTGTCCAACAAATTGTTTATCAATGACTGAAGAATATGAACTTTCTGTGTATGATCGTCACGAATTGAATTATAATCAAATTGCTTTGGGTCGGTTACCAATGTCAGTAATCGACGATTACACAATTCGAACAATTTTGAATTTGCTTGAACTGAAATAAAAAACGCTTGCTTCAAGAATAATTCCCAATTAATAAGACTCCGTTTTGATCTAAAAGAATGAGGTTTTTTGCTTGGTGAATAACTACAAACCTACACTATTGATTAGTTGGTGAGAATCGTGGTTTAATTTGGATTGAAAATCCTTTTCTATATTCTATGAAAAATTTAAAAATATAGAGTTTCAAACTACTCTTTCGGATAAAGGTTGGTCCAATAACTATACCAACCCACTCCACATCTATTAAAATTTCATTCAATTCAAATTCAAAAATAAAAAACGTATCCTAAAAAAATAATCGAATGGCTTCTTTTTTCCTGGCCGGGTCAATAAAGTTATGAAAGATTTCGATTTATTTATCTCTTTTTATATAGAATGGATTTACCTGGACCAATACATGATTTTCTTTTAGTCTTTCTGGGATTGGGTTTTATATTAGGAGGTCTAGGAGTGGTGTTACTTCCCAATCCAATTTATTCTGCCTTTTCGCTGGGATTGGTTCTTGTTTGTATATCCTTATTCTATATTCTATCGAATTCCTATTTTGTCGCTGCTGCGCAGCTCCTTATTTACGTAGGGGCCATAAATGTTTTAATCATTTTTGCTGTGATGTTCATGAAGGGTTCAGAATATTACAAGGATTTTCATCTTTTGGCCGTTGGGGATGGGCTTACTGCGATGGTTTGTACAAGTCTTTTTGTTTCACTAATTACTACTATTCCAGATACGTCGTGGTACGGGATTCTTTGGACTACAAAATCAAGCCAAATTATAGAGCAAGATTTGATAAGTAATAGTCAACAAATTGGGATTCATTTATCAACAGATTTTTTTCTTCCGTTTGAACTCATTTCAATAATTCTTTTAGTTTCGTTAATAGGTGCAATTGCTGTAGCTCGTCAATAAGAAATCTTTTGAACGGGGAATCCAAACCAAACTTTGTTCTGGGTTAGCACATTCATTTCCCTTCCATTCTATTTGAATTCGTATATAAAATAGAAAGACTTTAGTTCGATCTATTACCAATATATTCGTTTATTCCGTACTTGTTCTATTCGATTTAATCGAATCGGTTGAATTGTTGTTCATATTGAAATGAATCGAGATTGATAAGGAGTTAGTTAATGATGCTCGAACATGTACTTGTTTTGAGTGCCTATTTATTTTCTGTCGGTCTCTATGGATTGATCACGAGTCGAAATATGGTTAGGGCCCTTATGTGTCTTGAACTTATATTGAATGCAGTTAATATCAATTTTGTAATATTTTCTGATTTTTTTGATAGTCGCCAATTAAAAGGAGCCATTTTTTCCATTTTTGTTATAGCTATTGCGGCCGCTGAAGCAGCTATTGGACTAGCTATTGTTTCATCAATTTATCGTAATAGAAAATCAACTCGTATTAATCAATCGAATTTGTTGAATAAGTAGTATTAATCATATAAATTCTAATATTCATAAATCAATTCAAATAAGCATGCCTGCCACATAAGGGATGATAATCTTTGCACAAAGATAAGAAATCAAAGTATTTTGGACCTCTCTTATAACCCAATCCAGAAGTCGATTGATTCAAAAAAATTCTGACTAGTAACTCATTGATTCGTCTGGTATCTAACTATATGATTCATTTCTAAGTTTCCTAGAACTAGATCGAAAATTTATGACGTTCAAAAATGTATAGATCAAATGTCACATTCAGTAAAAATTTATGATACATGTATAGGATGTACTCAATGTGTCCGAGCCTGCCCCACCGATGTATTAGAAATGATACCTTGGGATGGATGTAAAGCTAAACAAATTGCTTCCGCTCCAAGAACAGAGGACTGTGTCGGTTGTAAGAGATGCGAATCTGCCTGTCCAACGGATTTCTTGAGTGTTCGAGTTTATTTATGCCATGAAACAACTCGCAGCATGGGTCTAGCTTATTGATATGTTTCAAAAAACTCTACTGGAATCCATTTGATTTTTTTACCGACAAAACCCGTGCTCAAAAATCGCATATTTTTCTTTTTTTTTTTCGAGCACGGGTTTTTCTGGTCCAAGTGTATCTTGTCTTTATCACGAATTATTTTCCTTGGTTAACAATAATTGTAGTTTTGCCAATATCTGCGGGTTCCTTAATTTGCTTTCTTCCCCATAGAGGGAATAAGGTAATTAGGTGGTATACCATATGTATATGTGTTTTAGAACTTCTTCTAACAACTTATGCATTCTGTTATCATTTCCAATCGGACGATCCATTAATCCAATTAGTGGAGGACTATAAATGGATCCATTTTTTTGATTTCCATTGGAGATTAGGAATAGACGGACTTTCTATAGGACTCATTTTACTAACGGGATTCATCACTACTTTAGCTACTTTAGCGGCTCGGCCAGTTACTCGAGATTCTCGATTCTTCCATTTCCTGATGTTAGCAATGTACAGCGGTCAAATAGGATCATTTTCTGCTCGGGACCTTTTACTTTTTTTCATCATGTGGGAGTTAGAACTCATTCCGGTTTATCTCCTTCTATCTATGTGGGGAGGAAAGAAACGTCTGTACTCGGCTACCAAATTTATTTTGTACACGGCGGGGGGTTCGGTTTTTCTCTTAATGGGAGTTCTTGGTGTCGGTTTATATGGTTCGAATGAACCAACATTAAATTTTGAAACATCAGTTAATCAGCGGTATCCTGTGGCCTTGGAAATAATATTCTATATTGGATTTTTTATTGCTTTTGCTGTAAAATCGCCGATTATACCCCTACATACATGGTTACCAGATACCCATGGAGAAGCACATTACAGTACTTGTATGCTTCTAGCCGGAATCTTATTAAAAATGGGAGCGTATGGATTAGTTCGGATTAATATGGAATTATTCCATCATGCTCATTCTATATTTTCTCCTTGGTTAGTGATAGTAGGCACAATACAA